AACAAATAAACTAAGGGCTTGTATTGGATTGGCACTAATATCCACATAAATACAAACAAAACCACTGTAGGTAAAAGGATAAATAAAATGAAATAAGAACTTTCAAAAATAAGATAGATATAAATAGAACAAGAGTGAAGGAAGGAATAGTATACAAAAGTTTATACAAAGCTAAGCTAAGCTATATATATATACAAACTACCCACACCCCTTTTTTTTTGTATTTCATTAAATTCAGTGTCTTTAATTAAGACAAAGATCCGTAAAAACCCCTGCCTTCTTTAATTTAAAATAAAATATCATGAACGGTTCCTGTCGTTTGAGTGCCTTTTAAAATTAAAGGAAATATCGAATCGGAGGAACGTTTAAATAAGTTTTCTTTTTTAGTGGATCATAAAAACCCACTTTCCGAACAGCTCTTCCTTCTCTTCGTACTCAAACATCACTTGTAACGATTCGATAAAGGATTCGTTGGTATATATATAAGTGGATAAAAATTACATTCAAAATGTGTATCATTGTAAGGTGTGAGACGTAAAACTTTTTTCTCAGTAACTAACGTAAATAGGAAGAGATAAGGGGAATAAAATAAGAATGTGATCAAAAAACCGTTCCACTTTTTTTGTTTTGAATTTGAATTTTGATATCTGTTTCCCCCGTCCCTGAAAAAAAAAAGATAGATTCAATTCCATTTCCATATTATTTGAATTATTTGAGCACAATCCACTTTTTGAAAAATAAATTAGTCCAAGAAAAGTTATTAAAAATATGAAACGAAAGAAGAATTGCATTTATTATTCTCTTAATAATAAAAAGGTTGCCAAAGCCGGTCATTTTTTTTATGTATAGAATAGGTATACGCTGGGACGGAAGGATTCGAACCTCCGAATAGCGGGACCAAAACCCGTTGCCTTACCACTTGGCCACGCCCCATTTCTATTCAACTCAACACTAATAAAAACTAATATAGGTATTAGTTCTTCGTCAATTCCCGTTCCACTAAATATCTTATGAAATAAGATTAGTTTATTGCTCAGATTTTAATATATGTAGATATAGAATTAAACTCAATTTATTGATCATAATATATAATTCAATTAAGATATTGTATGAAAATAGGATTCCTTCTATTCTTTTTTGATTTGAGAATTGAAAGATTTTTGATTGAGTGAGGTTCATCAATAAGGGTTTTTGTTTATCTTACTTTATTTTTATTTTATATAAATAAATTTTGATATCATCATTAATAATATTTTAATAACTCAATATTTTAATAACTCAATCAAAATAGAATTATCTTCAAGAATAAATATCTTCAAGAATAAAATTTGATTATGCTTAATATTTTTAGTTTGTTTTGTATCTGTTTTGATTCGGCTATTTATTCAAGCAGTTTTTTCTTCACAAAATTGCCCGAAGCCTACGCTTTTTTGAATCCAATTGTAGATGTAATGCCAGTCATCCCTGTGCTCTTTTTTCTATTAGCCTTTGTTTGGCAAGCTGCTGTAAGTTTTCGATGAGGTTTTTAATACTGTCCTAAAATAATTTATTCAAGAAAAAAAATTCTAACAATTTATAAGATCAGATAAGTCTTATATTATAATATAAGCCCTCCCCCAATTCAAGCATTCAAGTTATTATATAGACGCGAAAAATCAAATGGGGCTTACCCTATTCGATATTACTCATTCTAAACATTTTTCCATTCCCTTGAACTTGAAAGGGAGCCCTATATTATAAATTATAAGAGTCCTCCACAATATCTAATTGTAGGTGTGAAGGCAAATTCTTGGCAATGAAAGACTCAACTCTTATTACAAATGAATTTATAAAAAATCTTTTCTATTTCTAAAAACTACTTCATTTCTTGATATCAAAATTATTGTGATCAAAATTATTGTGATATAGGGTATAAAAATAGAGAATCTATTTTCTTTTTTTCCAAACCAAAATTGGAGATTGTGTAATGCTTACTCTCAAACTCTTTGTTTACACAGTAGTGATATTCTTTGTCTCTCTCTTCATCTTTGGATTTTTATCTAATGACCCGGGGCGTAATCCTGGCCGCGAAGAATAAAAAATAAGAGTTTTGACTTGCTTTTAAATATTTTTAGCATTTTTATCTATTCTACATCTTTAACTATTAAATTCAAAAATTTGAAAGGTAAAAAAATACCAAATAATCAACGGAACCGGAAAGAGAGGGATTCGAACCCTCGGTACGAATAATTCGTACAACGGATTAGCAATCCGACGCTTTAGTCCACTCAGCCATCTCTCCCAATGGAAAAACAATAATTACTATGTTATATTACACAAGAGGTAATACTTAAAAAACCTTTTTCTATTTCTCTTTTTTTTTCATCGCTCTTTAACTTTAATTACTCTGTTAAATTTTTTTATTCTATTTTCTTTTTATTCTTATATTATATTATATTACTTTCATTAAAGAATAAAGAAAAAGTTATTCTTTTATTAATAAAGAAAAAGTTATTCTTTTATTATATAGCTATATATCTATTCTATATGTATAAATTCTAAATAAATCTATAAATATTCTAAATACATAGAATAGATATCTAAATATATAAAAATAGATATCTAAATATATAAATAAATAGAATATATATATATATAAATATCTAGATAAATATGTAAACTTTCATCAGCAATTCTTCCAATTGAATTTCATTTAGATAAAATTCATTTAGATAAAATAAAGATTCGAAAAAGATAGTTTTCAACTCAATATTCCAATCAACCAATCAATATAATATAGATCAATCAATATATTATATTGATTGATAGAAAATCAATAATCTAAATAAATTTTATATTTCGAAAAGATTAGAAATCTAATAATAAAAAAAAAGAAAAAGAAAATAAATCAAAAACTACCCTTTTTAGTTTTAGTTATTAGTTAATTTTGTCCGAAAAGTCCCTGTTTTATTTCATTTCCACGACCCCGTCGGGATCACAAAGCCTTTTTTTTTTGTTCCAATAAATTAAATCGCCAACAAATCATAGCAGCAAAAAATGATTTATTTGATTAAAAAAAAATACTTGTTGTTGAAAGACCACTAATTAGAAGCACGACTATTTTCATTTTCATTCTTATGATAAAGGATTAAATGATATACAATCAATGAGTCTTCTTTTCCTAATCTCATTAAATCCACTTGAATTTTCAAAATTCTTTTATGATCCTATCTTGATTATGTCCGATTCCCTTACCCGATACTCGACACGGATGCATTTCTATACAATAATCTCATCATAGCGGGTATAGTTTAGTGGTAAAAGTGTGATTCGTTCTATATAAGCCTAATAGTTAAGGGATCCCTCGGGAATAAATATTCCGATCAAAAATTCTATTTCTTAAAAGAAAAGGATTAAATTTTTTCCCTCTCAAAGAAAAATTCGAGGGAGAATATACATTCTCGTGATTTTCATCCAAGGGCAATTAAAAATTGAAAAATTGGATTATCAGATTACGAAACATAATTTTTTTTAGTTGGATCAAGACTTCCAATTGAATTAGTATAAGTAAAGAATCTATAGATAAAGACAAAATGGTATATTTCTAATCGTAACTAAATCTTCAAATCTTTTTGTTTTGTATAGTCCAAATTGAAGCAAAAGAAAAACAAAATAGGTAAAAATAAGTATTAAACTAAGTATTAAACGACGACTTTAGTTTACTAGAGGCATCGATATCTTACTTTAGCTCGGTAGAAAGAAGAAAATAGCTTTCTTAAGGATTCTTTCAATTCAAATAGAAATAGAGAACGAAGTAACTAGAAAGATTCTAAAAAAAAATTCCTTACCTAGAGGGATCATCTACAAAGCGCGTTGTCTTGAATACATTAAGACAGAAAGGCTGACATAGATGTTATGGGTTGAATTTGTTTTTCGCTCACGTCTTATAACTGAAAATTTTCCCACATTCCATAAAGGAGCCGAATGAAATCAAAGTTTCATGTTCGGTTTTGAATTAGAGACGTTAAAAATGATGAATCAACGTCGACTATAACCCCTAGCCTTCCAAGCTAACGATGCGGGTTCGATTCCCGCTACCCGCTATATATCTATACTGTCTATATACTTTCTATTTTTGCTATATATTCTATAACATTCTAGAATCTATTCTATTATTCTATATAGAATAATAGAATAGATTCTAGAAAATAGATTCTAGAACATTATAGAATAGATTAACATTATAGAATAGATTCTAGAACATTCTAGAAATATTCTAGAACATTATAGAATAAGAAGGTGATTAGATAGTATGGATTTTAGATAGTATTTCGTTTTTTTTATATATATTATTTAGTTTATATATATTATGAATTTCTATATTATGATAAAATCGATTTGAGTTTGTTATAACTGGATAAACTCTATTTATATTGCAACTCTAGTCTATATATTAACTTATATAATAGCTAGAGCATTTATATATTTATTATCTGTATAATAAATATTTATTATCTCTATAATTTTTTATCTCTATAGAAAAAAAAAAGAAATAAAAAAAGAATCTATATTGCATAGATATTGTATAGATAGAATTTAATATAAATATTAATTTAATGAATAATTAAAAGTAATAAATAGAAGTCTATTCATTATCCATGATTTAATATAAATATGCAATATACAATATAAATATGCAATATACAATTTCCAAAATTGAAATTCTTTTTCTCACATATTCTTTTTTTTTTTCAGAATGCTTTGTTCTTCTTTGTTGTTCATAGAAAAATAAGAATAAATTTGGAATGGAAAAGCGTCCATTGTCTAATGGATAGGACAGAGGTCTTCTAAACCTTTGGTATAGGTTCAAATCCTATTGGACGCAATCTTTTTTTTTTCCATATCCTTTTCCATATATTTCCATATTTTCCATATATTTCCATATATATATAACTATATAATATTTAATTTTATTTATTTAATTTTATTTAATTAATTTAATAATTAATTAAATTAATTTA